CAGTATAAAGTTGACTTTGATTTTAGCGCTTAACTTATTTCATTGATTCCACTGTTCAAAAAATGATTTGCAGAGAAGAGAAACACTTCTACTCATTTGTTAGTAGAAATTCGTATTAGTTAGTGTAACTAAGTATAAGTATAATAGGGTTGAATGAAGTGTGGAAGAAAGGTTGTATTTATTAAGTACATGCAGATATAGCTATCTAGCTATCCGCATATCCCATCTTTTGTCGCAGTTTCCCCCTGAAGCAACACGGGTCGTGCTATATGCAATATCCAAATTTCGATTTTCGATTCAATCTAGTCAATGAAAAATTCAAGGACGACGATTCCCTATCCCATAGGGATATGTAGAATAAGATACCTGACTAGGTATCTGTGTAACAATTTCGGTTCTGGGGTTTACATATACACATAATTGTTATTATAATGGAAATGGAAAAGGATTGATTATTGAAAATCATTCATACTGATTAGTCTTGTATCAATTGGGTTTTCTTATCTTAGGCCATTAAGATTAAGGAGATCAAAAAATCCAAGAACGTTCATGAATTCACAATCAATAGTTAATGGTTCTGCTTTGTCTTTGCCCTTCATTTTTGATTCTGTAACTGGAAATCCATTTTCTTTTTTCTATTGAAATAGAGGAGAGAGGAGAAGTTTTTAGGCGTTGTGTGTTTTGATATACGATACAATCAATCGAAGAGAACAACCGGATCCTATCAAAAAAGAGAGGGATTTCTTTTTCTTTTGGAAAGGTATAAAATATAGAAAACGGTATTCAAAGCCCAAATCAAATAACAAATAAAATAAAGAAAAAAAAAAAAAAACGAAAAAGAAAGGATTCAGTAATCCAAAAGAATATTTATTTTCTATATCGATTTTGTATCGTTTTGGCGGCATGGCCGAGTGGTAAGGCGGGGGACTGCAAATCCCTTTCTCCCCAGTTCAAATCCGGGTGTCGCCTGATCAACAAAAGACTTGGAATCCCTTATCCTCCTAATAGAACTCGTCAAATGCTTACCCAGCGGAAGCATAAGTTAAAGACTAGGGCTATGGATACTTGGTTTTAAGAAACCAGGGTGGGGGATTCTCTAAATTCCATTATTTCTTACAAAATCTGGGTGTGGTCTAAACCGGACCGGCACCAATATGAATAAAGAAAAGAAACCTCACTTATTACTGATTACTGATAGAATCTTACGATTGAGAAATCAAATCAATCGTAAGATTCTATTGTGAGATTAAGAACTACGAAAGTCGGGGACTGGAAATCCGAGGATCCAAAGGAAAGTTCCTAAATGACTGTAAATTCTTGCTCCCAGGATCCAAGCCAAGGAAGGACTTTTTATAGTAAGGAAGGACTATCAATAATTCCTAATTACCTACCCTACTAGTATAGTTATAGTGCCTACTGACTGAGGCTTGAATTCGATTGGATAGACTGAAGGAGAATTCAATTAGGAGTTGTGGAAAGGACTGAAAATGCTTTGTATCCAGACTCACAAAAGTCTCTGAGCCCTCAGGGGCATTCAATCAATATTGGATGGGCGATTGGCTCTTATATAATAAAGTTGAAAAATGATTTTTCAACTTTATTATATAAGAGCCAAGAATGTAATAGGGTGTGTGTCCCCCTATTCTTTCACAGAAAGAGAAAGGGTAAGGCTTAGATGTGAGATAGAGGTATGTGATAGATTCTATCTTGATAATATCTATTTTTACCTTTTTATTATGGAAGGTAAGAAAGAATAGGTCTTACTATTCCTACATGTTCCATTAATAAGATTCTCTTGAAAGTTTCAAGGGGATAACTGTGTATTTTGCTTGTGATTAATACTTCCCGATTCGACCAGAAATGAGATAGGAACTTATTACGAGTGTATTCATTGAATTTGTTTATCGATAGCATTGGGTCAGAATCCCATTTTGACTCCGCACCATTGATTCCACTATTATTAATGATCGATAATGGAATCGTTTTTTTCATATTAATAGAGATAGGGGACATAATTCACATGGATATAGTAAGTCTCGCTTGGGCTGCTTTAATGGTAGTCTTTACATTTTCCCTTTCACTTGTAGTATGGGGAAGAAGTGGACTCTAGGGGTACTAATAATAAAATTGAGTAATCCAACCGTATCAATTGTTTAATAGATCGTTTTCTGCGAAGCGAAAAATAAAAAAGAGTCTTCATTTCCAAAATTCTACCAGAATCCAGTAATATATGAATAAGAACCTTTCAATCAAACAAAGATTTCAATGATTTGATTCCCATCTTCGTATTTCCAAACTGAAATACACATGATAGGAAATGGAAATCATTTTCAACTGAATTCTTCCTAAATATTCTATTTCGATAAACCAACTCTTACCAGAATTATGGATATTACAATGAGGAGCCACCAATCCCCTTTTTTATTTGTTTTTTTTTTTCCCTTACTGTTCAAAGGAAAGGGGAAGCCGTTCTGCTATTACGTGGAGACGTATTTTCCACTGGAAGAGACATAGATATAGTGTTTGTCCAAAGAAAATGGGTACTACGCAGAATATAAGAAAATCTTGCTGACATTGGGCGATCCGCAGGCACTTACCCTTTTTTTTTTAGATTCCTAGGAATCTTATTTATGCTTTATCAACTTACCTCATGTCGTGGTTCGAACATGAAAAATCGGTGGGGTCTACTACTCCTTTTCCAAATCCGAAGAAGTGACTATTGAAGGAACCCCTTGGATCATCCGTTAACGGCTGAATCAATTACTTCTTTGGAATGCTAAAAAAAATCACTTGGTTATTTCCTTTTTCCTTTTCTATAATGTATGCCATACTATTCTTTACCCATTGATTCTTTCGATGGGTCTCGGGATCCATATTGAAGATAATCAGAAACCTAGGAATTAGAAGAGTTGACCCTCGATTATTTCAGGGTTGATCGGAATCTATCGAAATGGATATATCGAAGAAATAGAATTGGAGTACTATTTACATCTAAACAGATCATATGTAAATCTATATATTTATCCATATCAAGCGCGTATCTTTATACAACCTTCTATAAGAATAGATAATATGGTAGAAAGTTTCATATAGTTCGTTCTACCATACTATCTCATCCCATATACTGCTGACTCCAATCCACGCATTTCATTTAAGACTTGGGATTGCAATCCCTTTGATTTCTTAAATCATTGATAAGAACTAAACTAATAAGTCAAACTTCATTCAAATTAATCATTTTGACTGACTGTTTTTACGTAGATGATAAGTAAAAAAGCAGTAGGAACTAGAATGAACAACGCAGTAGCAATAAAAGCAAGAATATTGACTTCCATAATCTCATCGTTTTTTTGCTTCGCAATAACTCGGGATCTAATCCCATAAAAATAATAAGTCTTTCTTATGAAAATTCCATGGAATGAAGTGCATCCTGATGATATTGAATGGGATCAATATCACGAATAACAATATCTAATCTATTAAATGGGATTCATTGTCGAGAATTGAATAGTATAACATAGGAAGATCTTTTATCCATATCGAATCCAAAATGGGATTCTTGATTGGATCAGTAATCCCATGGGATTTCTCATTTCCACCCTTTCTTTTCTATAACCGACCATCTTCCTTATACAATCATCTAATGAGGTATTATCTGACCGGTCTTACGTTGGTCACATACCCAAACAGTAGATTAGGAGCGAAATGGAAAAATAAATGCTAAGCGAAATTTTTGTGATGATCTAATCTTCTTGGAAGACAGAAAAGTGCAATAAAGATTGGTCCCGATATAAAAAAAGATCTAATAGTCCAATAAATTCACTATTTTATTTATTTATTTTGTTCTTTTTTCGATGGGTAAAGTAAAAAGTAAAATACGAAGAAAAAAAATTATTCATTCCTGCCCCCTAGAAAGAAAGAGGGCGGATCTTTGTTTGATCCTTTTTTAGTATCCTCTTTCCTTAGATTGGAACTGAGACACATACATCAAAAATCAAATAAAGTATACAATGCAAATGAGATAGATAAATTCTTTTTTTAATTCATAATTGAGGTTACACAAAATCGGAGTTAAAAAAGGGGGGGTAGGTTTCATCTGAAAAGTACTCTGTCGCTGCCGAGATAACTATATGAAATGAAGTTCATTATGTATATACAATACACAAATACAATTTGTTTGGGTATGTGTTGCCGGAAACCATATGGGTACTCTATTTCATTCGATTGATCAGGAGCAATTGAAAAAGCCAAACCAGTATAGTCTCTCTTGGAATCCTGAATATGGTGATACCACCGCTCAATCCACATACGTCTCTCTCCCGTCAAGTGGTACTGGTTGAAGTAATTGAAATTACCGTATTTGTCCGATGAGAAATGCGAAACAAAAAACGAAAGAAAGAAATAAGGTCCACCGCTTAGAATCAAATTCTTCCTCCCCTTCACAGAAAATGGAAAATGGAGAGATGAATTGATGGATTCATCGGATTCGAGGTCGGGACTGACGGGGCTCGAACCCGCAGCTTCCGCCTTGACAGGGCGGTGCTCTGACCGATTGAACTACAATCCCTGGAAATGAGTTATACAGCATACATATTCTTAGAATATCTTTCTATTTTCTATTTAGAATTGCCGTGTTTTAACAGAAACACGAGTGAGATTGAGATACTTCTCTTCATATGGACATGAACTGAACTATAGTGAGAGTGAGACGGATTATTAGTAATCCGCCGATTATTGCCACATCGATTGATAACGTGTGGGAACAAATGAACAAACAAATAGGGATATAGCAGAAAGATCGACTATCTATATTTATTCCCCTATCTATATCAGATAGGGCATTTCTGGAGGACAAATTGGTTATATCATCCTCATGGATTGGCGAATTCTTGGGCCGAGCTGGATTTGAACCAGCGTAGACATATTGCCAACGAATTTACAGTCCGTCCCCATTAACCGCTCGGGCATCGACCCTAGAAAAATCAATTCTAGGCTTATTGATAAGCCATGATCAACTTCCCCCCGTAGTACCCTACCCCCAGGGGAAGTCGAATCCCCGCTGCCTCCTTGAAAGAGAGATGTCCTGAACCACTAGACGATAGGGGCATACCTGCCCGATCGACATCATACTATGCTCATAGTATGAGCCAGTTTTTTGGAATTGTCAATAGAATCTTTCGTGTCGTGCTTCCACAATTCCATAGAATTTTGGATTGTTCATTCACAAACCATTAATTAATTATATATATACGACATATGACGAAATATAGGACCCCTCGACGAGGATTTTGTCCGTCAGAAAAAGGGGTCAAACCCCATTTCATTTCTTCAATTTTCACTCAACGATTCGCTCATTGTTAAGACGAGGTATGCCTCACTAAGCCGGGAAATTCAGAAATGATAGAATTTTTTTGATTGATTTAAGAGGTGATGTAGAACTCGTAAATCTGGGAAGGGATCAACAAGTAAAAGTAATCGAAAATATTCTTTTTTTTTTTTCGATAAAAATTCGGTTCAGGGTACGAGTCGAACCGCGCGATGAATGATTCGATGAAATTTGTTGGATCTATGTCGGATTGGTCCATGTATCAATCAAGTGAATCTCCTCCTAATTAATGGGTCAATAAAAGCAAAGCCCTTTGGAGTGAAACAATTCAGTGCATTGATATTTATCAAATATCAATAATCATTTGACCCTCGAACTTCCTAGTTAAATCAAACTGCCTGTTCTTGAACAAGCCCCTATTCATATATGTATATATATACATATAGTGTATATGTACAGGTACCTGCAGTAGACTCATAGCGATAAGTCGCCTCTTCATGAATTGAAGTGAAGAAAAAAGGCCCTTTTAACTCAGTGGTAGAGTAACGCCATGGTAAGGCGTAAGTCATCGGTTCAAATCCGATAAAGGGCTTTTTCCACGAAGCTCCAGTTTTAGTTTTGGTCTTCATTTTTCATCGGAGAATAGAGATATTCTTTTTTTTTGTAAAAAAGGGTAAACGAACCTTATAATGAGTTATAGGTAGAAGGTTGAACATTTGTTCATTATATTGATAAGCAATACCACTTATTTATTCCTATAGTCATACTACTATGTCACTATAGGCTATATCAGTCTTTATCTTTCGTTATTGAAATTTTGGATCCCGGTACATAGATATTCTAGATAATACCCAATCCCGATTAGGAATCGACAAGGGAAAGTCTTACTACTTCTCCATTGTTCCGATTAAATCCATCGAAATCAAGAAAATAAAAAGTAAGTGGACCTGAGTCATTGAATCATGACTATATCAGCTATTCTGATATTCAAATTCGATATAGATAAAATTGTAGAAGCGGACTTTTTGATTTCTTTGGACTGGACCACGCAAGAATTTGTCGATATTTCCGATTGAATCTTCTTTTCTTGTTCCTGGATGCTCCGTAGGAATAAATCGCTATTCCTTTCCTCCGCAGAGAACCCATTTATTCCGAGTCACAAGAGCAATATACTTTTCAATATCTTCCTTTAATTCCAGAAAAGAAAAACTATCTATATGGGATTTAAATAGAGATATCAGATCATGGCTTCATGTACCAAATATTTCCATATTTATGCATCGGAGATTTTTGTTCTGCCAATGCAATGGAGAGCGAATGCGAGAAAGGTACTTTCATTTCCAGTCTCCTATTATTTTATTTACTATTTAATTGAATTTAGGGACAGGGACAAAAAGAAAAAGGGGGAATTTTCCTTTTTTTCTGCCGGATAAAGGTAAATAGAGAAATATTCAAAGTTTCCTTTTTTGTTTCGACCTTTGAAAAGATATACTCTGGAATTTTAGATTCATTCAAAAGAAATATAACAGACAATAACAAACAAAAAACAATCCAAAAAAGAGTAAAAAATGAGAAATATGATACTGTACTAGTATACTATACATAAAAATGAGACATAAAAATGAGGAGAATTCATAGAGATATTTATTGTTCTCAACATCAACAAGAAAAAGATCCAAGAATAAGATTAGTTGGTGGAACAGGGGGATAGATCTGAGGAGCAACTAGTCACGATAGAAGAGATTACTTGTTCCTTGACAGTTATTTCAAATAATTCAAAATTCATTTGATTGATGAGTCATAAGACAATTCAAGGTTCAGATGCCTATTAAGAATAGGAAGGAATAATCGAATCGAATTCATGGATTTACCTAGGTCGGTTTGTGGCCCAATAGAAAGGAAGGTTTGTATATTCGAAACCCACCGTAAAGGGCAGCGGACGAGAAATTGTCCGTGGATGATATATGCCCCGAGAATGATATGAGGTGTTCGGAAATGGTTGAAGTAGTTGAATAGGAGGATCGCAATGACTATAGCCCTTGGTAGATTTACCAAAGAAGAAAATGATTTATTTGATATTATGGATGACTGGTTACGGAGGGACCGTTTCGTTTTTGTAGGTTGGTCCGGTCTATTGCTCTTTCCTTGTGCTTATTTCGCTTTAGGGGGCTGGT